ATGTTGCGTAATCCTTTTCATTTGGTTGAGTTTAGCCCGTGACCTTTTACTGCTGCGAGTGGGGCGTTGTTTTTGACAGCTGGATTAGTAAGTTGATTTCATGGGAGGGGGATAGCTTTAATATTGATTGGTATTCTAGTAATTTTATTAACTATAGTACAGTGATGGCGAGATGTGGTTCGTGAAGGGACTTACCAGGGGTATCATACTAGATGTGTTAGTATGAATCTTCGGTGAGGAATAATTTTATTTATTTTTTCTGAGGTGTGCTTTTTTTTTGCTTTTTTTTGAAGGTTTTTTCATAGAAGACTTGTTCCTACTGTGGAGTTAGGTTGTGTTTGGCCTCCTGTTGGTATTTTACCATTAAACCCATTTAAAGTTCCTTTACTAAATACGGCTGTCTTATTGGGTTCTGGAGTTAGGGTTACTTGAGCACATCATGGATTAATAATAGGGAATCGTGAGGAAGCATTATACGGATTGTTGTTAACTGTGTTTTTAGGGGTGTATTTTACTGTACTTCAATGGGGGGAGTATCAGGAGGCTTCTTTTAGAGTTGCTGATAGAGTTTATGGTTCTACATTTTTTGTAATAACGGGATTCCATGGGTTGCATGTTTTGATTGGGAGAGTTTTTTTAGTTGTGTGTACAATTCGATGTTATTTGTACCATTTTTCTATTAGTCATCATTTTGGGTTTGAGGCTGCTGCTTGATATTGGCATTTTGTTGATGTAGTATGAATTTTTTTATACTTGTGTATTTACTGATGGGGGTCTTAGAGGCTAAAAGTTAAAAATGTTGATGGATATTTTTTCTTCTTTAGATGCTGGTACACATTCTAATTTTAGTATTAGAGGTTTTGTGTGATTAAGTGGGTTTGTGGGGTTATCTGTTGCCCTGACAGGCGTTTGGGTGAGGGTTTCTGGTATTAGTGCTATATTTTTTACTTTAATTGATTTAGTGTTGGATTTAGTTAAAAGTTGTTCTGGAAAATTTTTTGGTGGTTTTGCATTAGGGCAAGTATCTTTGTTTATGCTAATTTTAGTCGTAAATATTTCTGGGATAATTCCGAATGTGTTTAGTCCTACTAGGCATTTGTCTTTGACTCTTGTATTAGCTATAATAATTTGATTTTGTTTGGTATTTAGTGGTTGAATATATTCCTGAAAGGAAAGGGCAAGTCATTTAGTCCCTGCTGGAAGACCTACCGGCTTAATCCCGTTGTTAGTGATAATTGAAAGGGTTAGAATTTTGATTCGTCCAATTACTCTAGGTGTTCGATTGGCTGCAAATATTACAATAGGACATTTAATGCTGCATGTTATTGGTGAATATGTTGTAGGGTTTTTTTATAGGGTTTCGTTGATTGGAAGGTTTTTAGGAAGTTTGGTAATGTGAGGTTATGTAATTTTTGAGTTTGCTGTCAGGTTTTTGCAAGCATATGTTTTTGTGCTTCTAGTTGGTTTATACTCTTCTGACCATCCTATGGGGCGTTAAGGGGTTGTTTTAAAAGAATTAGTTAAAACATAATTTGAGTTTGTCAAGTTCAAGTTGCCTATGTGGCATTCTTTTATGCCTCAGTTAAGTCCAATGTCATGGGTTATAGTAATTAGTGTATTTTTGGTTTGTTTGGTTTTTTTTAGGGTAGCAACATGGTGATTGGTTGATGGAAGATATAGTGTTAAGCATGTTGGGGGTAAGGGAAAGGTTGCGTTAGATAAAAAATCTATAAGGAAAGGTTTTGGGGAAAGTTACAAAAAAAAAGTTATAAAATGAAGGTTTAGGAAAGTTTACTAAAAATGTGGTTTCTTCCTGTAATGGGTGTGGGGGCTATTGGGGTTATAGTGGGTATAGTGTGTTTGGTTTCTCAACGAAAAAGGCTTTTTGGGTCTTTGTTAAGAATGGAAATTTTTACTTTAGGCGTATATATTATAATTTTTAGTCTAGTATACTCTCAGAGATGACTAAGGAGTGTATGTTTAATTTTTTTAACCTTTGGAGTCTGTGAAGCCGCATTAGGATTGAGTGTTCTTGTTTCTTTAATCCGAAGGGTTGGGAGTGACTACGTAGGTGGATTAGTTTTAGGCCATTTTTAGTTTAGAAGCTATTATAATTTTGTTGATGATAGTGATTGGGTTAAGGCGTAGAGTTTTTTGATGAAGTGTTTTATGGGGTTGCATTTTTCTGTACTTAGTAAGTTTGGGTTTATGGTATAGCCCTGTGGGGTTGGCAAGGTGTTGAGGTGAATTTTTAGTGATTGATAATTTTTCTTTCAGATTGATTTCTTTGACTGTTTTAATCTCTTGTTTTAGTATATTAGGAAGAGTCCACGATGTAGAAAAATTGGGTAATAAATCTGTTGAGTTTGTCTTTAATATTTTAGTATTAACTATGGTTCTTGTGTTGTGTTTTAGGGCTAGGACTTTACTTAATTTTTATATTCTGTTCGAATTTAGGTTAATTCCTATTTTATTAATTATTTTAGGCTGAGGGTATCAGCCAGAACGGTTACAAGCAGGAAAGTATATGTTACTATATACTGTTAGTGCTTCTCTTCCTCTTCTAATCTTAATTGTTCTAGTTTTAACCAATGGTGGGTCTGTTTTTTTGGGGTGGAAATTTTTGAGCTTTAAATGAGGGTGATTAGTAACTTTTTGCGCTTCTTTAGCTTTTTTAGTAAAGTTGCCAATTTATGGATTTCATTTGTGGTTACCAAAAGCTCATGTAGAGGCACCGGTAGCTGGGTCTATAATTTTAGCCGGTGTTTTGCTTAAGTTGGGGGGTTATGGTTTAATTCGGGTTTTTTGTGTCTTAAGGTTGTTTGGGGCTTTAGCCATTTCTACTATTTTCTGTGTTGGGTTGGGGGGTGGAGTAATTGCTAGAATAGTATGTTTTGCACAAAATGATGTAAAAGCTTTGGTGGCTTATTCGTCTGTCGGGCATATGAGGTTGGTTTTGGGGGGTATTTGTTCTAACACAGAATGGGGGTGGTTGGGTTGTTTATTAATAATAGTTGCTCATGGTTTATGTTCTTCTGGGATATTTTTTTTAGCCAGTGAAACTTATAAGTTTTACAAAACTCGAAGTTTGTTTTTAGTTAAAGGTGGATTGGTTTTGATCCCTGGAGTTGCTTTATGTTGGTTTATGATATGTGCTATTAATATAGCTGCTCCGCCTTCTTTAAATTTATGGGGGGAGTTAATACTTGGAATTTCTATTTTAAGTTATTCTACAATATTTGCTGTACTCACAGGCATTATGACTTTTTTAAGGGGGCTTTATTCTTGGTATTTATACTCAATTACACAGCATGGGCAGTGTCCATTGTGAGTACGAAATTTAGTTGTAGTTGAAGAATATATTTGTTATATTATTAGGTTTTTGTTGATTTTTATTTTAGCGGTAACTGTGTTAACTTTAATATTATTGGTATAACATATACTTTCATATTATTTTGTTGAGTATAATTATATATATGGGCGTAGTGCTCCTTTTCTGGGCCTACAGACTTTAACTCTTGCTACCAAAGCAAATAAAAGCATGCAGGCTAAGATAACCACACAGGTGATGCCGTTTTGGGTGTATAAGAACCTTAAAATTTGGGTTGTGTCTCTAACACTAGAGTTGATTCTTGTGTTAACTGAGTGGTTTGAAGTAAATCTTAAATTTTTAAAATTTAATAGAGAAAAGAGAGTTAATGAAAAAGGTATTAAAGGGTTGTTTATAGAAAAAGTTATGTTGGGAGAAAGTGATGCAATATAAGCAAATATTACTAGTATTCCTCCGATAAAAATAAAGAAAAGCATATAAGAGTACCAAGGACTAATTGTGGCAACAAGAGTACAGTTAAGGAATGCTAGTAAAAGGACTATAATACCTAAAGGTAAAGGATGTATAGGAAGAGTTATTGAAAGTATAGTAAATGCTCATAAGGTTGAAATAATTATTAATGTAATTACGTATAAGATTATTATAGTTATGCTGACCATTTTGGTCTTCCTGCTTGGAAGGCAATTGTACTTGCGTATACTATCGGCATTTATAAAAGAAAAATAAGTGGTGTTAGGGCCATTAAAATGGCCAATCTTAAAGGTAGAAATGATTTTCAGGCTATTGCTATTAGAAGATCATATCGGTAGCGTGGTAAGGTTGCTCGAGCCCATAGAAAAATAATAGCTATTGGGATGGATATTATTAGTGTGCTTGTTAGTAAGCATGAGGTAATAAGACTTATTATTAAGATATTCCTATATTCTGCTATAAATAAAAAGGCAAACCCAGCTCTTCCGTACTCAATATTGAACCCAGAGACTAACTCTGATTCCCCCTCTGCGAAGTCAAAAGGAGCTCGGTTTGTTTCTGCGAGAATAACTACTAATCATATAATCCTTAAGGGTAAAAATAATATGGCTGTTCAAGTAGATGTATTTGTCATGCGGATTCTTACAATGTCTATATGTCTTGTTAAGAACAAATAGAAGATAATAATTAAGGTTATGGTTACTTCATAAGAAATTGTTTGAGCTATAGCTCGAATAGCTCCAAGTAAGGCATATTTAGAATTTGATGATCAGCCTGCTATAAGTGTAGTATAAACAGCTAATGAAGAAATGCATAAAAACAAAAGTATGCCTAGTCTAAGTTGGGTTGATAGCATAAAAGAAGGGAATAGTTGTCATATTCTTAAAGCCAAAATAAGTATAATTGTTGGAGTTATAATAAAGGGAAAAAAATTGGAAGATGTAGGAGTACTTCATTCTTTTACAAAAAGTTTTAGAGCATCTGCTAAGGGTTGAGGGATGCCAATAATTCCTAATTTATTAGGGCCTTTTCGAATTTGAAAATACCCAAGAGCTTTTCGCTCTAATAAAGTAAAAAATGCTACACCTAATAAAATTAGTAAGTACGTAATAAGAGTGGAGATTAGATGTTGAGTGATATAGAAAGGGAAGTAAAACTTCATGGTCAGAGCTTAAATCTGAAGCACTTTTCTGCCACCTTGCTTCAAAAAGGGTTTAAAGCCTTTAACTCGGTGTAAACGAGTTGTAATAAATATACTACTTTTTGATAAGCATTAAGGCATTAATCCCATAATTTACCTCATCAAAGTAATCCGTTCTTCCGGCGTAATGCTGTTGTGGATGTCTTGACTAAAAGTTTTAGTAAAGTTGCAGTTTACGGTAATAAAATATATACTACAAGACAATTAAGTAATAAGTTGAAAGCGAAATTATTGGTTTCTTTTAATGATTCAAATTCATTTGTGTCGCAGGTTCACCAGCTTTCATTTTAAATAAATAAATTTATTTATTTTTATTATTAATTTTTTTTAATAAATAGTATTAAAAGAATAGAGGTGGGAGGAATAGGCGGGGGGAGGGTTCCCCCACTAATTAAGTGGTAAATATAATATAGAGTATTATTATCAGGAAGATATAAAATAGAGGGATAGAGATTCAGGTGAGTTCATCTTAGTCCTTTAAAGGAGTGTAAATTCTGGAGTGTATACTGAGTACTAATTTCTCAAGAAGATTTCCTTGCTATACTAGGTGAAAAAAAAAAGAAAATAAGAGTTCTGTAGTATATACTGAGTACTTTATTAGGGTGATATAGAAGTGTAGTATATACTGAGTACTTTATTAGGGTGAATAGAAGTGTAGTATATACTGAGTACTTTATTAGGGTGAATAGAAGTGTAGTATATACTGAGTACTTTTTGAGTACTAATTTCTCAAGAAGATTTCCTTGCTATACTAGGTGAAAAATAAAAAAAAAATAAGAGTTCCTTTATTGTGTTCTATTTTTCTTTTTTTTGCTGCATTATCTTTGTGAGTATTTGGGGTCTATATAATTGGTTTTTCAGGGCATAGTTATATGATTGAGTGACGATTTTTTAGGTTATGTAGTGTGGATTGAACTTTTCCAGTTGTAATTGATTATATTAGTATTATTTTTTCTTGTTTTGTTTGTTTAATTTCTGGTTCTGTATCATTATTCAGGGTATCTTACATAGAAAGAGAAGTATTTATTCGACGATTTATATTATTAATTATAGCTTTTGTAGGGTCTATAAACTTATTAATTTTTGTCCCAAGATTGATTACTATTTTATTAGGATGGGATGGATTAGGGATTGTGTCTTTTGCTTTAGTAATTTACTACCAAAATAAAAAGTCCTTGGCTGCTGGTATATTAACTGTATTGGCTAACCGTATTGGGGATGCTTTACTAATTTTAGGGATTTGTTTTTTAGTAAATTGGGGGGAGTGACGAATTGGCTACGGTATGACAGATAGGTTTAGATTATTAATTTGTTTTTTAGTGGTAGTTGGTGCAATGACAAAAAGAGCACAGATTCCATTCTCTGCTTGGTTACCAGCGGCTATAGCTGCTCCTACGCCTGTTTCTGCTTTAGTTCATTCATCGACGTTAGTGACAGCTGGTGTTTATCTGGTGATTCGGTTTTATTGGATTTTAGTCGAATCGCAAGAGGTTTTATGGTTTTTAAGAAAGATGGGAGCATTAACCCTATTAATGGCTGGATTAAGAGCTTGCTTTGAAGTTGATTTAAAAAAGATTATTGCTTTATCAACTTTAAGGCAGTTGGGTTTAATAATATTTACTGTTGGGATTGGATTTCCACTAATTTCTGTTTTTCATCTTTTAACTCATGCTTTATTTAAGGCCTTATTATTTTTATGTGCTGGTTCTATTATTCATTCTACCGGGGACACTCAGGATGGGCGAATTCTTGGCAATTTAAACTTTTTATTGCCTTTTAGAAGGAGGTGTTTAGTTCTTAGAAGTGTTGCATTATGCGGAATACCTTTTTTAAGCGGGTTTTATTCTAAAGATTTAATTTTAGAGAGAGCTTTTGGAGGTTTTAGTGGGAGGTTAGAAATTTTAGTTATACTGACAGGAGCTGGACTTAGTTTGGTTTATAGGCTACGTATTTTACTGGTCGGGGTTTTTGGTCAAAATTATGGTAATGGTTTGGTGAGTTATGGAGTTGAGAGTAGTTATATGGTAGTCTCTATTTTCATTTTGTCAATTGGTGCGATTATAGGGGGATGGTTGTTACAAAGAGTATGGGTTGGGGTGAGAGGGTTTAGATTAGTTGGTGTTTTGGGGAAGGTAATTATTGGTGTTGTTACGGTTTTGGGCTTATTCTATTGATTTGTTAGCTATTTTTTAAAAAAAGTTTTTGGGGAGAAGTTTTTGGGGGGATGGGTTTGGTTTTCTTCTAGGATGTGGTTTATGCACTTATCATCTGGTAGCTTTTTAGCTGGGATTGGGTTAAAGTTGGGTAAAATGATACATTTGCATTTAGATTTAGGTTGGATGGAGATTTTAGGCGGGCAAGGTGTTTTTAGTGTTTTGGGAAGTGGTATTAAGCTATCTTATTTTGCGCAAAGGGGAAACCTTTTTGTTCATACTCGAATTTTTTTGATCTTATTAGTGTTTGTTTTAATTAGAAGAATTTGCTTGTTTTAGTTAAGTATATTATGCACCTTACCTATAATAATGTGTTTTTTGTTTGATGATAAAGTGGAAAAAGACTTATGTCATTTTAACATTTTCAGTGTTATGTTTTAAAAGTATTAAACTATTTATCCTTTAGCATTGGTTATTTAATGGGGGAAAATAGGAGAAAGTCTCATGCCTTTGAGCATATTGGAGATACTAAAAAATACATAAAATATAAAACGGAAAAAGTCTGACCAATTCAGATAAAGGGGTCTTCTACTGGTTGTTTTCCAATTCAGGTGAGGACTAAAAAGATTCCTAGAAATAGCCAAAAAAAGATTTGCCTTCTAGGGTAGAATGAGTTAGAGCGTATTTTGTTTTTATGAAGTATGGGTATGAAAATTAAGATTAGAATTGATATAAGTAGTGCAATAACCCCCCCTAGTTTATTGGGGATGGATCGTAGAATTGCATAGGCAAACAAAAAATACCATTCTGGTTGAATATGAATGGGTGTTCTTAGTGGATTTGCTGGAAGATAGTTTTCTGGGTCTGTTAATAAGTTTGGCAAAAATGTGGAAATGAAAGTGAGAAGTGTTAGAAGAAAAACAAAACCTACAGCATCCTTTACTGTATAGTATACATGAAATGGGATCAGGTTCACGTTTGATGAAAGCCCAAGAGGATTATTTGATCCAGTTTGATGTAAGAACATTAGATGGATTATAGCAAGGGCTATAATAGCAAAAGGAAGTACAAAATGTAAAACAAAGAATCGGCTAAGCGTTGCGTTTCTGACCGAGAATCCCCCTCATAATCAGTAGACTAAGGAATTCCCAATATATGGCACTGCTGAAAGCAGGTTTGTAATCACAGTAGCTCCTCAAAATGATATTTGACCTCAAGGAAGTACATAGCCCAAAAAAGCTGTTGCTATAGTAAGGAAAAGTAAGACAATACCAACGTTTCAAGTTTCTTGAGCTAGATAAGATCCATAGTACATCCTTCGACCTGTATGAAGGTAAATGCAAACAAAGAAAAAAGAAGCCCCGTTAGCATGGATGTTTCGCATTAGTCATCCATAGTTGACGTCTCGTGAAATATGGGAGACAGAGTAAAATGCTAGGTCGACATTCGAGTAATAGTGTATGGCCAGAAAAAGTCCTGTAATAATTTGTGTGGCTAGGCATAGGCCTAGTAAAGACCCGAAGTTTCACCAGATAGAAAGATTTACTGGGGCTGGGAGATCATATAAGGATCTGTTTAAAATTTTAATAAGAGGATGTGTTTTTCGCATGGAGAATTTTATTCAAAAAATTAGTACAACTAAATCTAAAACACCCAAAGTTTTTGTTTTTATAAACTATTTTTTGTTTAGGGAAGGTGAAATTTTCACTTTCTATTAGGTAACAACTAATTGCTGTAGTTTAGCTTCTTCCCTTAGTAAGGCGTAGAGGGTAAGGGTTACTTATTTACTGATTCTAAGTCAATGGTATTATTATACTAACCTTCTAGTGGGTAGTGGGTATAGTTAGTTTTTGTAAAATAAAGATAACTTAAGGAAATGCTTTGTTAGATGCAGCTCTTAGGGTCCTTTCGTACAATTAAGAAGATTTTTAGGTTAAAGGAGATAGAAACCAACCTAGCTTGCGCCGGTCTTAACTCAGCTCGTGTAAGAGTATAATAGTCGAACAGACTATCCTGTCATAGCGGTTGCACTTATGTGGATATTCTTAAGCCAACATCGAGGTCGCAAACCCAACTTTCGATATGTACTCTTGAGTTGGATTACGCTGTTATCCCCGGGGTAACTTCTTTTTTGTCCTTAACAAATTTTAAATAGAGTTTTTAAAGAATCGGAAGCTTTATTGGTTCCGAGATTGCCCCAATCAAACCTTAAGTACTTGAGGTACTATACAGTAGTACGAGAAAAGGTAAAGCTCCGCGGGGTCTTTTCGTCTACCTTTATTATCTAAGATTTTTCGCTTAGATGAAAAGTTTTTTTCATATGCAAAGTAAAGGTGTTCCTAGTCTTGCCTTTCACTGGCCTCCAATTAAGAGGCTAATTATTACGCTACCTTAGCACGCTCAAGTTAACGCGGCCGTTTAAAATTTTCACTGGGCAGGCATTATCTTTTATTAAGAGATTTTTCAGAAGACGATGTTTTTGGTAAACAGGCAGGGAACTGATTTGCCGAGTTCGTTTTACATAATTAACATATTATAGAGTGTTTTAATCCAAATTTTTTAAAAACCTTGGATAGTGATTTATACTAAATACTAATAGAATGCCTGTTTAATAGCAAGTAAATTTTTTGTTAAATTTCTTTGAGTTTAAAATGCGGAGCATAAATATTTGATATTACATGTATGTAACTAAAACGCTATTAGACGGCTGTTTTTAAGCCTACTTATTTAGTTAGGAAGTAAAGTATTTTAAAATGTCCTATTGAGCTAATCCTCAATAGGTTAAGCTTTATAGGTTAGAGTATTGATTTACCCTATAAGCCAGCACTTTGATGCTTTTAAAGAAAAACCAGCTATACGACTATATGAAAAGCTTGTCACTTCTACTAAAAGTTACTTTACCAATTATGAAACATTGGTTTTTAATTATTAGTAGCTCATAGTCATTCGGGAGTGTATATTTAATAAAGTTTTGTTGCTTCTCCATGATGCAAAAGGGACATGAGATTATCATTTCTTAAAGAAGCTGAGTGTGAGCCCTTGCGGTTAATTAAATTAAGTAATTTTTTAAAAAGTACTTTCTAAAGTAAAAAATTTTTTTTAAATCTTGTGGAAAAAATTAAGTTTTGCTTGTAAAGGGGATGGCCCGTGGAAAGAGCTACAATCTTTTGCCTACTCTCGGCCACTTTACTAAGGTACTTAGCTCTGGAGAGGTTTATTCTTATCTTTGATTTACAAGACCAATGCTTATTAGCTTCTCAGAACATCCTGAAGTATAAATTGACTGTAATCGAGTTAAAAGCTCGATGCCTTATTCTCGGCCATCATGGATTGTTATAGGGGCAATTTCTATTACCTCTACTGTGTTACGACTTATCCTACTTTATTGTCGGAGTGACGGGCGATTTGTGCGCGCTTTAGTTCATATTCAGATTTTTTTTCTAAAAATTAAATCTTACTTTCAAGTCCTCCTTCATTAAGGTTCTAAACTTTAAATTTGGTAGTATGTTTATTTGTATCCCATGGACCTGCTTTTCATTGGCTGTATGTCACCTGAATTTTTGGGTAATTAGCCCTGTTGCTTCCTTCTTTTTCTTTTGTGAGCAAGCATAAACGGCCATACACAAGCTGTTAACGAGAATAGCTTAGATTTTTCGTGGGTTATCGAATTAAGCCACAGGATCCCCTGATGAGGAATAAAGCACCGCCACATTGTTTGAGGTTTAAGCTTTCGCTCGTAGTATTCTTTTAAGTGTTGAGCCATACAGTAGTCGGGTATCTGATCCGAGTTCTGAGGTTATGGTTTGTTGGAATAGCCTTAGTAAGACTGGGTAGGGTTTAGTTATAATTTGTTTTTTACGCTAAAAGTCGATTTTGTAGTCTACGAATAAAAAGTTATTCCTATTTGCTAAAATTAGCTTGGGGTATTGGTATAACCGCGACTGCTGGCACCATTTTTGGTCACCCCTTATACTTATTTTCTATGGCCTAGTTTCCTAACTGACATAATATAAAACATTGGTGTTGTGAAGATTTGAGTATTAAAGTTAATACTCTTGAGCCATATTCTAGGCTAGTCTTTTAAAGATTGTTAGAAACGGGCTATTGCACAATGCGTGTAGGCTGCCATATGTAGTTAAATTGAGGTAACTAATTTTGTACGTCAATGAAATATTGCAAAGCAAGGGTGTGAAGTCACCTAGTTATGGGCCGAAACCATAGTACAAGAAGTTTCTTGCTTAACTATAAAGATTGATTTTAATCAATTAAAGCTTTGAAGGCTATTAGTTTTCTTAACTTAAATCTTTAAGCCTAGATAGTAGGAAGAAGTTCTATTTTTGGGTTATGAGCCCAACAGCTTGTTGATTAGCTTACCCTACTAAAAAAGGAATAAGATTAAGGTTAAAGGGAGGATTTGGGCCAAAAAAAATAGTGTTAGCTCTTTTGATATCTGAAATTTGGTGAATTGTATTTTATTAAGTCTGAGTAATACCGAAAAAGTTAGAGACAAATAATAAAATAGGCTTATTAGTGCTCCAATAACTAAACCAAAAATAATAAGTATTTTTGCTTTTGTAAATATAAGGACTAGTAGTTTTATAATAAATCCAATAAGGGGGGGTAATCCCCCTAGGGAGAGGATTCTAATAAGTAATATAAATATTTTTGTAGGTTCTTTAGAAGAAAAAAGTTGTTTGTGAGATTTATTGTCTTCTTTGAATAAAAGAAAGTAAATGGAAGTATTAATTATAATGTAGGTAAGTAGGTAAGTAACCAGAGTAATATAATTTCTGTAAATACTTGCTAGTATCCATCCTGTATGCCCAATTGAAGAGTATGTAAGTAAGGATCGAATATCTGTTTGGTTAATTCCTCCAATGCCCCCTCATAGGGCTCTTACTATGGCAATGAATATAACTATTTTTATAAGAAGTTGGTTAAATGAGGTAATTGCCAGAATAGGGGCAATTTTTTGCCAAGTAAGGAGAATAAAGGCTGGTATTAGGTGAAGGCTTAATATAACTGGGGGAAACCAAAAATGAAAGGGTGCTACCCCAAGTTTTAGGCATATAGCAATTACTATAAGAATTTGTAAATTATCAAAATGTATTGAGATAATAGCTGAGGAAATAAAAATTGTAGATCCTAGGGATTGAGGGATTAGGTATTTTACTGCTGCTTCTGATTCTCTTGAATTTTCTTCTATAAAAATAAGCGGGATGTATCCTAGCATATTAATTTCTAAGCCTATTCAGGTAGTGAGTCAATTAGATGAAGATGCTACTAGATAAGTGCTTCTAAGTAAGAGGAATACAAACAGAAGTTTGCTGGGGGATTTCATTTGATATGGTATGATGTCTGGTATAAAATATATTTATTGAGACTTAGCATTTGGTTTAGTTAAATCAGTTTTAGCTGGCCTTGGAATGACAGGGTGATCATCGGTTTTAGGTTGAGAAGAAGCATTGTCTAACTCTATAGAGCATAAAACTTGATCTACTATTCAAAACTCATCTGACACAAAAAGTGCTTGAATGATTTGAGAAAAAAGGAAAACAACGGCAAAAATAGATAGGATTAACAAAGAGAGCTTTAATATGAATTTCATAATTACTTTTACTTAAAATTAGTTGAAAGTAGCTAAATGCACTGTGTGCTCTTTTGGCGTGAAAAGTCAATGTGCGTAAACACTTAATTAGCAATTGAGAGAAAGGTGGAAGGAGTTAAACCTCTCTTTATGTAGTTAGAAGCCACATATTAGCTCGGCTACCTTTCTAATAAAAGGGTAAGTGAGTCGAACACTTTCTCTTTGATTTCAAGGCAAATATTCTCCGAGGCCCTTATGGTAGTTCTAGAATAGTATTCAATAGTTGAGTGCAAATCAAATCTTTTATTTTAAAGTATAGAACTTTTGTCAAAATATTTCATTTATTTTTTTCTTTTTTTTAAAAAAATAAATGAAATATTTATAACTGGGGGTAATGAGTAGTTTAAGTAAAACAATAGGTTGTGGTTCTATAAATAGGATTAGTCTCTCGTTAGTGCAGTATTAGCTTAAATACTTTTATGTGTTGTATGTGGTATGTGATGATTGCCTGAATTTAAGGTAATATGGAAAAAGTGGTAATAAGTATTTGGTTAGCTTGTTTATTGGGGCTAATCTTGTTAGTAGTGGGGCTATTTCTTGGAATGTCTTTTTATGGTGGTCGGGAGAAGCCAAGACCTTTTGAGTGTGGGTTTGATCCTATAGGATCTTCTCGAGTTCCTTTTTCTTTGCGGTTTTTTTTATTGGCTGTGATTTTTGTGGTTTTTGATGTTGAGATTGTTTTGTTGTTTCCTGTTGTAATAGTTATTGGGAGTTCTTGGATGTGGCTTAGAAGTTATTTGGCATTATTAGTGTTTTTATTATTATTGTTTGTAGGGGCGGTTCATGAATGACATGAGGGTTCTTTGGAGTGAGAAGTGTAGTATAAAATGTTAAAAAATGAGCTTTTGGGGTCAGTTAGGGTTTCAGGATGGTTATAGTGGTTTGAGTTCTGAGTTAGTTTTTTTTCATGACCATGCTATGTTTGTTCTAGTAATAGTCTCGTCTTTTGTGGGGTATATAATAGTGTGTTTACTAAAAAGTAAGTTATCTTCTCGTTTTGTTACGGAAGCTCAAGCTCTTGAGGCTGCTTGGACTGTAGTGCCTGGATTGCTACTATTAGTTTTGGCTATTCCTTCTGTTCGGTTGTTGTATTTGTTAGACGAAGTAGGTGGGCTTGCGGTTAGGATAAAAGCTATTGGGCATCAATGATATTGAGAGTATGAGTATGGTGATGGTAGTAATGTTGTTAACTTTGATTCTTATATAGTAAATAGATTGGAAGTAAATAATGGCGGTTATCGTTTGTTAGAAGTTGATAATCGGTGTGTGTTACCTTATGGTGTTGATAGACGTATTTTGGTGAGGTCTGCCGATGTCGTTCATGCTTGAGCTTTGCCTTCTCTTGGGGTTAAAGCTGATGCTATTCCTGGTCGTATTAATCAATTAGGAATTCATTTAATAAGGTCGGGTGTAATATTTGGTCAATGTAGGGAGATTTGTGGAGTTAATCATTCTTTTATGCCTATTAGGGTGGAGTCGGTTTCACCTGAGGTTTTTTGTCTTTGGTTGGTTGGGTAGTTAAGGTGTGAATTGTTTTATAATGCTTGCGGTGGTTGTGTTCTACTAATCATAAAGATATTGGTACTTTGTATTTATTATTAGCTTTGTGGTCTGGTTTAATTGGGTTGGCTTTAAGACTTTTAATCCGAGCTGAGTTAGGGCAACCTGGAAGGTTGTTAGGAGATGACCAGTTATACAATGTGATTGTTACAGCTCATGCTTTTATAATAATTTTTTTTTTAGTAATACCTATGATAATTGGTGGTTTTGGTAATTGGCTTATTCCTTTAATAATTGGCGCTCCTGATATGGCTTTTCCTCGACTAAATAATTTAAGTTTTTGGCTTCTTGTACCAGCTTTGTTTTTGTTATTAAGTTCTTCGTTGGTTGAAAGGGGTGTGGGGACTGGGTGAACAGTGTATCCTCCTTTATCTGGAAATGTTGCTCATTCCGGGGCTTCGGTTGATTTAGCTATTTTTTCTTTACATCTTGCTGGTGCTTCTTCAATTTTAGGTGCTATTAATTTTATTTCTACTGTTGGAAATATGCGGTCTCCTGGTTTGGTAGCTGAGCGAATTCCTTTATTTGTTTGAGCTGTTACGGTAACAGCTATTTTGTTAGTTGCTGCTTTACCTGTTTTAGCTGGTGCCATTACTATACTTCTTACTGATCGTAATTTAAATACTTCGTTTTTTGACCCTACGGGAGGAGGTGATCCTATTTTGTATATGCATTTGTTTTGATTTTTTGGGCATCCAGAAGTGTATATTTTGATTTTGCCTGGTTTTGGTATAATTTCACACATTGTTATGCATTATGCCGGAAAAAAACAAGTTTTTGGGTATTTGGGGATAGTCTATGCTATTGTTTCTATTGGGGTATTAGGGTTTATTGTGTGGGCTCATCACATATTTACTGTAGGAATAGATGTAGATACTCGGGCTTACTTTACTGCTGCTACTATAATTATTGCTGTTCCAACAGGTATTAAAGTTTTTAGGTGGTTGGCTACAATTCATGGATTTGTGAATAAAACCGAACCTCCTATTATGTGAGCTTTAGGGTTTATTTTTTTATTTACTGTTGGTGGATTAACTGGAATTGTTTTATCTAATTCTTCTTTGGATATTGTGTTACATGATACTTATTATGTAGTAGCACATTTTCATTATGTACTAAGGATGGGTGCTGTTTTTGCTTTATTTAGGGCTTTTAGTTATTGATATCCTCTAATTTCTGGGGTTACTTTCCATGCTGTTTGAAGGAAAGTTCATTTTATCTTAATATTTGTGGGGGTCAATTTGACATTTTTCCCCCAGCATTTCTTGGGTTTGGCTGGTATACCTCGTCGGTATTCTGATTATCCTGATAGATTTGTTAAGTGAAATGTAGTTTCTTCTTGAGGTTCATTGATTTCTTTTATTTCTGTGTTGCTTTTTATGTTTATATTATTTGAGTCTTTCGTGTCTCAACGTTCTGTTGTTTGAGGAAGAGCTTTGGGGACAGCTTTTGAGTGGCAAGATAATAGTTTTCCTGCATCTTTTCATTCTAATAGTCAAGTTGTGAAAGTTGTACTATTGGCATAATTATAGTGATTTGTAAGAAA